GTAATATTTCCATTTATTCATCAGAAGAAACGTCCCTTTTAAAGCAAGAATTGATTTTCCTTGATACCTAACATAATGCATGAAAGGATCTTTGAACAACCATAAATTTGCTTGAAAAGCCCTGGGAAAGTGCTCTCTTTTTCCATAGAAATAAATTCGTTCAATAAGGGCTCCAGAAGATGTTGATCGTAAGTGAGAAGATTGGTTACGGAGAAAGAGGAAGCCGGATTCATATTCACATACATGAAAAGTATATAGGAAGAAGAATAATCTCTGATTTCTTTTTGATTTTGAAAAAGAAGAACTGGCTTTCTTTGAATTTGAAGTAATAAGACTATCCCAATTATGACACTGATGGAGAAAGAATCTTAATAAATGCAAAGAGGAAGCATCCTTTATCCAATAGCGAAGAGCCTGAACTAATATTTCCAGATGGGCTGGGTAAGGTATTAGTATATCTAATACATAATTTAAATGTGAAAAGTTGTCCTCTAAAAAAGAAAATATTGAATGAATTGATCGTAAATTTTCGGATTGAACTACCCCTTTCCTTTCTAGGGAAGATATTAATCGCAGAGACAATGGAATTTCCATAATGATTGAAGAAACCTCTGACATTATTTGCGAATAAAAATGATTGGTCTGCCCCAAAAAAGGAGTCTGTTTAGAGTCATTAACAGAAAGAATCAAATGATTCTGTTCATACATTCGAATGATTAAACGTTTCACAATAAGTAAGCTGGATTTATTGTCATAACCTGCATTTTCCAACAAAATTGATCTATTTAAACCATGATCATGAGCAAGTACATAAATATACTCCTGAAAGATAAGTGGATATAAGAAGTAGTGTTGTTGAGATCTATCTAGCCCTAAATAGCTTTGGAATTTATCCATTTGAAATTCTATTTAAATGAAAGGTAGAGGACTTTGGGGGTTATAAATGATACATAGTGCGATACAGTCAAAACAAGGTATTATAGTACAAACCGAATAGATACCTCGGATCCAGATAAACTTATCAACAGATTCTCTATCATCTCTTTTTCCATTTAATTTTAAGTTTTTATGTTCGTTTTCCTTATAGGATGACAAGATGATTAGAAATCCTTTACTTTTTTCAACCCAATCGCTCTTTTGATTTTGGAAATTGATTTATCAATATACTGTTTCTTATACACATACATCTCCATTATTCCATTATAGAATGGAGAGTGGTAATATTTAGGATTCATTAAAAAATCAATAATATTTTTCCTGGGAGAAAGCCTTCCCGTATTGGGCACTAATATTTTTTTAACGTCTAATTAGATCGGGTAATCATTCAAATTCAGAATGAAAGCTCGTTGCTTTTTCTTTCCCTATAACTTTTTCTTTCCCTATAATAAAAATGAAATAAATTGAAGCCGTGGGGCCCTATCCATTTATTAATTCGACCCAACTTGAAATTGACTTCGGTTTGCTCCCTTTCAATAATTTAAAGAAGGCTTTGTACCGAGCCGGAAAGAATAAAATATTCTCAGAACTCTTAATTGATACGACATGCTATTTTTTCCATTCATTCCCTTTCAGGATCAGTCGCGGTCTTCCAAACTTTACCGATAGTATGGACGAATCCCTCGCTTCATCTAAATGTGTAAAAGATCCTAGCCGCACTTAAAAGCCGAGTACTCTACCATTGAGTTAGCAACCCAAATATAAAAGGGTATGTAGATACAATCAGAATAAAACAAAATTATTAAATTAAAGCATTACTCTACGAAATAAAAAATCTAAAAAAAATTTCTACTCTATTAAATTTTTCTACTCTATTTGGAACATAAAAATGACTAAATCAGAATCAGATGAAAAAATAAAAAATTGCCCGACCAAAAAAATAAATAAATGTAAAAATGGTAGAACATCCCCTATTTCTATGTTATCCACTTTTTCAATCAAAAATCCGGGTATCAAAGCTAATCCAACGAACCCATCATTTGAATCAACAAGTAAAAATAAAAAAGAAAACCTATGGGACGGAAATAAATAGATCTGCTTATCACGATGAATTATATTTGTTCGATACAACGTTGTCAACATAAAGGTTAAGAAAAGAATACGATGAAAAAATACAAAAACTTAAATTGAATAATAGTAAAAAAAAGGACTTGTGTTGGATTGGCACTGCATATACCTATATTTATATACTAAATTTTGAGTTTTTAGATTAGATGGAGAATAATATAAAAAAATTGAATCCATATAGAATAAAGAACTTCTATTCCTTGTTTGTTACTTGGTATTAGAGTTCAAATGAAAACCACCCGATTACAGGTAATGCCATAATTTTCTATTTTTTGAGGATCAATCAAATACGGTTTCCTTAGAAAAAGATTCTATAGAAAAGGATTCTCTAAAAGCAATGAGAAATAGATACGAATAGACCAAGAAAGGAAATAAAAAAACATAGTATAGAAAAGATATCCAAAATGATATAGAAATCACTATCCTACCCTTAGTTTTTATTTCCTTAATTTAATTTTGTTTGATTAGGGCAAAGTTACTTAAAAACCTCTGCCTTTTTTAAAATATCCTGAACAGTTCCTGTAGGCTGAGCGCCTTTTTCAAGGAAATAGAGAATAGCGGGAACGTTTAAATAAGTTTGATTCTTGATCGGATCATAAAAACCCACTTTCCGAAGATCTCTTCCTTCTCTTCGAGATCGAACATCAATTGCAACGATTCGATAGACGGCTCATCGGGATAGATGTAGATGAAAAAGAACCCCCCCCCCTAGAACCGTATAGGAAGTTTTCTCCTCGTACGGCTCGAGAAAAAATGATTCGAAGTTTTATCTATGGATAAAATTTGATTAGAATAAATAGGAAAGGAATCCGTAAAATAAATTAATAAATTCTATAATTTCAATTTCACTCATTTTTATTTAGCTTACTTCCTGAAGAAGAAAAAATCATTTGTACTCATAACTCAAGTTCAATAATATAATATCTCAAATATCTTAAAGAAAAATCTTTAATTTAATATATATATTTTTTTGAGTGGTCTTTAACCCACCCTTTTTGTCTCGTTTAAAATCTATTTTGATTCGTTATTCGGATCCGTGAGACAATTGAAGTGGTGTTTCCTTGTTCTGGGATCCTTTATCTTTGTTTAAAATCATTGGGTTTAGACATTACTTCGGTGCTTCTTAATCCTTTCAAAATGGTAGCAACATACCCCTTTTGCGATTTCTTTCTATCAAAGAATCATACCGACGGTTGATTCGTGCGCGATACACTACGTATCGAAAAAGTTTTAGCCGTTCCAACAAATTTTTTGAATTGAAAAATTGCTCGAATCGGATCCTTTCGATTTCTATATCGAAGATATCGAAGATATACTTACGAAGTTGTTCCAATTTATGAATTGGCATTAACCCTAGATCGTTGCCCCTGAGAAATTAATCAATACTTTCTACTCGAGCTCCATCATGAACTATTTACATTACAACCCAATAAAAAAAAAAAGAAGGGCTCTAGTAGAATAGAACAAATGACGTCGAGCCAAGAGCACCTTCATTCCTATATAAAATGGTGGATGTAAGAAAAAGAATCCACACCGGATCGTGTCCTTCAAGTCGCACGTTGCTTTCTACCGCATCGTTTTAAACGAAGTTTTACCATAACATTCCTCTAATTTGGAACCAGTACGGAATTGATTCAATTATGGAATCATGAATAGTCATTGGTTCAGTCGGTACAGAGACAAAGTAATTTATATTTTTTCTTATCTACATAGATAATAAAGATTTTTCTGAAGAAATATTAGCAAGACCCCAGCTTTTTTGTATGAATGGAACGTTTTTTTATAAATATCTATTTCAAAAAAATATCTAACAGAAATATCTAGAAATCTAAACTAAATAGATATAGAAATAACATAACTAACAGAAATCACACGAAAAAATAAATTCTATTTTACTCTGCCTCTTCAAGTGACTCAATAAGATAGACCGGCCCATTTCCAACTTCCCAAAGAGTCAACCCATAAGGAATCATTACAAATCTTGATACTTGAAAAAGTTTCCAACTTCTACATCATTATTTGAGTCAAGTTTTACAGTAAAGACTCCCTTTTTTTATCATAAGAAATAAGAAAGAAAAATCTCTGTTTCTTTTCGAATGGAATTGTCAATGATGTAAAGCAAATAAGCTAAATCAAACAATAAAAAAAAATATCGAAAATATATATCATTGTTAAATAAAATATTTTAGGGATGCCAATTCTTTTTCACAAAAAGGGAAACACTATTGTCACTGAAACAGGATAAGAATACATACCTATAGGTTAAGCGCTTCCTCTTTTATATGTATTTTCATTTCATATTTTTTTTTTTTTAACCTGATGAGGTTAAGTAATCTTTCTACAACTATGATCTACGGCCCATCTTAGCTTTATCTGGGTCACAAAGGGGTTCAGTTACTTTTGCATATCATTTGAACTCGATTTAGTTCAGTTTGTGAAAAACTCAGATATGCTTCCGCAAAGAATCATTCAAAATCAAAAAAGAAGGAGGAATAATATAATATTCTATGCAATATTAGACCTTGAAACAGAACCTCCTTGAACAAAAAACAAATATTAGGATACAATGGATACGCTCTGGGACGGAAGGATTCGAACCTCCGAATAGCGGGACCAAAACCCGTTGCCTTACCGCTTGGCTACGCCCCATTTCCATTTTTATTGGACAATAATACTAATAAAGAATAATATTGGTATTAAGTCTTCGTCAATTCCAGTCCAACTATCTAGAGAAACTCTTTTTTCTTTATCTTTATAGAATCTATTATAGATTCATGCTAGGATTTTGGCATGTGTATATCTCGAATTCAACTGAATTTATTGATCATTACATATAATTCAATTAAGATATTGTATGAAAGTATGATTTCTTCTATTCTCCTTTGAGAATTGGAGGATTTTTGATTGAGCAGAAAAAAAAAAAGAAGGATTTTTTTGTTTACCTTACTTTCTTCATTTTTCCTTAACTCAATCAAAATGCAATTATTTCGACGAAAAAAAAAGTCTGTTATGCTTAATATTTTTAGTTTGATCTGTCTTAATTCTGCCCTTTATCCGACTAGTCTTTTCTTCGCCAAATTGCCCGAAGCCTATGCTTTTTTGAATCCAATCGTAGATGTCATGCCAGTTATACCCCTGTTCTTTTTTCTTTTAGCCTTTGTTTGGCAAGCTGCTGTAAGTTTTCGATAAGAGCTTTAATACTATCCTAGAAAATTCATGATTTATTCGAGAAAAATTATAACAATTGATAAGATCAAATAAGTCTGACAGTATGAACCTTCGATTCAAACTCTCGGATAGTCGCGAGAAATCCGGCTCGCCCTATTTCCTTTCCCCATTTTAATCCTTTTTCGGGGAAATACCTTATGAGCTTAGGGTCCCTTAGAATATCTAATTGTGGGTATGAAAGTGATTTGTGGTAATTAAATTAAAGACTCTTATTACAAATTTCAACTTCATTTGATTTGAATTTCTGAACATTCTTTTCTATTTCTATAATTCATTTCTTGGTGTCAAAATAGGATATGTGATATAAAAGTGGAGGATCTATTATCTTTTCTCGTTTTTCTTTTTCAAAAAATGATCTTGGAGGTTGTGTAATGCTTACTCTCAAACTTTTCGTTTACACAGTAGTAATATTCTTTGTTTCTCTCTTCATTTTTGGATTCCTATCCAATGATCCAGGACGTAATCCTGGACGTGAAGAATAAAATAAAAATTTAGTTTTTCTTGTTTGATTTTACAATTTTATTAATATTTTATTTTAGCTATTCCACATATTTAATTTAATTAGGAAAAAAAAAAATAAAAAGGGGTTTGCAAAAATTGAAAGAAAAAAATAGAAAGTCATCAACGGAAACGGAAAGAGAGGGATTCGAACCCTCGGTACGAATAACTCGTACAACGGATTAGCAATCCGCCGCTTTCGTCCACTCAGCCATCTCTCCCAATTGAAAAAGATAATTACTATGTTACATTACACATCAAGTAAGGATTAAATAAAGTATTTCGTTTACATTCTTTATCGTTATTATAGAATTAGCAATTCCATTTAGATGCTCGAAAGATCCAAATAGAATAGAAAGATAAATAAAGAGGACCTTCTTGCTTTTATTTTGTTCGAAGTGCCTTTTGGGCCTGGCCCGGTCAATACCCAGCCGGGCCTTTTTTTGTTCCAATGAATTCCCGTTTTTTTGTTTATAGGCAACATACTCTAAATAGCCAATTTGGTATCTGTGTAAAAATTTCCCTTCTGGGGTTTACATATACTTATCATTTTTGTTATAATAGAATCCAGAAATTGAGAAGGATTTTTGATTCAAAAGAATCAATTAAGTATGTATCCATTTGTATTTTCTTATGTCATTAGGGAAATCAAATTTTAGATTCAAATCCAAGAATAAGTCACGAATTCTCAGTCAACGAATAGTTAATGGTTCCCTTTTGTCATAAATTTCGGCTTTTTTAAGCGAAAATAGACATTTTATTTTTCAATAGAAAGTTGAGTGGAAGTTTTTCGGCATTGTGGGAAGATACGATACAATCAATCGAGGGGGTAGATCAAATACATTACAATAAATAAATTAAATACAATACGAAAGGATAAAAACTTTTCTAATTTTTATACATAAATTTAGATTTAGAAAAAGGATTTAAAAAGGGATGCAAGATGCAAGTACAATAAACTAAAGTTTAGTAATCCAACCGAAAAAGGAAAATTTTTTCTATCGTTTTGGCGGCATGGCCGAGTGGTAAGGCGGGGGACTGCAAATCCTTTTTCCCCAGTTCAAATCCGGGTGCCGCCTCATCAACAAATGAATCTAAATCTCTTATTCTGTTCTGCTGTCTTATTCTGTTCTGGGGATTTTGTAAAAGCTTGGAAATCCTTGAATCTAAAATTCAAAGAAAGATTATATTGGATGGATTTTTTTATAGTTTATAGAAAACAAAAAGTGCAAAAAAATTATTTTTTTTTTTTTAGACCCGTCGTCAAGAGTATAATATACTATCTCCCAACTCCTTCAGAGAGACAATCGGGAAAGGGTACGAATTAGATCAAATAGGAAATAAAAGTATGTAATAGATAGCAATTTTTTTTTACTTTGAAGGGCAAGAAAAAGGAATGGGTCTCTTTTTTTATTACTAGATAGAATAGATGTTCCATTCCATTAGTAACATTCCCTTATAGTGTCATTGTATATTTTACTTGTATTTAGTCTTTCCCTATTAGAAATCATATAGGAATTTTTGAAATGGATTTATTTGACTGGTTCATCAATAGTGTTCGGCCAGAATCCCTTTTTGACTCTGGACCATTCATTCTACTATTATTAGTGAGCAATAATGGAATAATTCTATCATAGAGATAAGGGATATAATTCACATGGATATAGTAAGTCTCGCTTGGGCTGCTTTAATGGTAGTCTTTACATTTTCCCTTTCACTCGTAGTATGGGGAAGAAGTGGACTTTAGAAGCACTCCTAATTTAGTTAACGGTATCAATTGTTTTATAGATCGTTCTGCAACTCATTTTTTATTTAAATTGAAATAATTTTCAATTTAAATAAAAAGATCCTCATTTCAAAATTCCCTTGGATTCTAGTGGATAAATGTATTCTATAACAGTAAAACGATTTTTTCAGATTCATCGGAATAAATAGATGTATCAAAGAAATAGAATCGGGTCCTACGTCAATTCCATATATGGATAAATAACTACATAGATTGAAGATAGAAGCTAATATAGTATACCAACTTTATTAGAAAGTCAAGTACAATTTTATTTTATACATTACTATAACACTAATAGAGAGTATGATAAGAAAAAAATTTCTTTCTTACCATACTCTCGGATCCCATAGAATACCGCCGATTATAGCCCGTTGATTTCATTTAATAGAATACTTTTCTTTTGATTTCTTCAAATATGGATAAGAATTCAGAAGTCAAGTTTCATTCAAAGTAATTAATCGTTTTGACTGACTGTTTTTACGTAAATTATAAGTAGAAAGGCAGTAGGAACTAAAATGAACAGTGCAGTAGCAATAAATGCAAGAATATTTACTTCCATAATCTCATCGTTTTTTTATTTCACAATAACTCGGGATTTAATCCCATAGAGATGATAAATCTTTCACCTGTCAATTCAATGAATGCATTACCTATCGATGATCTTGAATCGGATCAATATCATATCATGAATAACAATATCTGAGCTATTAAATTAATTCGTCGTCGAGAATTGAATAGTATAACATACGAAGATCCCTTATCCATACCGAATCCAATCTTGGATTCCCCGACCGAGCAAAAATTCCTTTTTTATCCTTTCTTTTTTTGTATGTAGTCAAACGAAGTATCATCTAACCACCCATCCGTTTCCATTAAAAACCCAAAAAGAGAGGAATTAGGTTCTAAATTTTAATGATCCAATTTTCTTTGGAAGACAAAGAAGTATGAGAAAGATGAGGCGCGGGATAAAAGATGGAATATTCTATCAACTTCACTATTTTAGTTATTTTAATTTTAGTTTAGGGTTTATTCTTTCTTTGACAGAATCCTGAAAAAAAAAAAAGAGAGGAAACCTCTTCGGGATTCAATTATGCTCTCTGTCCCCTCTTTCACAGAAAATGGAGAGGCGAATTGATGTACTTATTGGATCCGTCGGGACTGACGGGGCTCGAACCCGCAACGTCCGCCTTGACAGGGCGGTGCTCTAGCCTATTGAACTACAATCCCAGGGAAATAAGAAGAGATCTAGCAGAAAATTTGAATTCTTTTTTATTCTCTTGTATCAGGTAAGGTATTTCTTAAGAACAAGAGAGTTCTACCGTCTGATAGTAGATTGGCAAATTGTTGGGCCGAGCTGGATTTGAACCAGCGTAGACATATTGTCAACGAATTTACAGTCCGCCCCCATTAACCACTCGGGCATCGACCCAACGCCTAAATTTTTTAGACGTTCCATAATAAACTTCCTTTCGTCTACCAGGCAGACTTGACAAATACGGCTACGGATCATTTGATAGAAAATACCACTCCTATAGTCTTGAGTCTTGGTACACCCCCAGAGGGACTTGAACCCTCGTTTTCTCCGTGAAAGAGAGAGGTCGTAACCACTGGACCATAGGGGCCTACGGCCGCCTTCATAAATCAACTAGAAATAAAAGGTCCCGAGGGCCGGCCAAATCAAAAAGCACTAGAATATGGGTAATAAGACAAATACCATAGGTAATAAGAAAAATACCTTGAGGTAATATAAAAATAGAATAGGAAAAACATAATAGGTAAGGTAATAAGGCCTAGTAGGGTTACCTTATTAACTTTAACTTAATATAACTCAGGCCGAGATCCATCTTTAGTAGATCCATAGTATATAAATCAAATGGAAAAACTCCTTAAGTATTCTGGGGGTTAGTTAATGGTAATCAAATCAAACTTTACCATTAAACTATATAACCTTGAAACTTTATTTCATTGGTCTTTCTCATCTTTATCTCTCTCATTCACAAAGGGTTATGCGTTGGATCCATGATCCTTCACTCTGCAGTAGATTCAAGATGGTTTACCAAAATAGGATTTGGTCGGTCAAATTATATTGACCCCTAAGTCATACTGTCAATTGACAACACGACAGGACAGGAGGGTAATAAAAGAACGGAGAAGACATAGATATAGATATAAAATAAATAAATTAGATAGATATATCTGCGTTAATAATAATAAATATTCATATCATATAGTTTTCTGGTATTCAATATTCAAGTAGATTAGAATATCAATCAAGTAGATTAGAATATCAATACCGTTATATTATACTATAAAAATAAATAAATATAAAATCAATAATATTCTAAAAAAATCCCAAAGCATAGTAAGCCTAAGTGGGAGAATTCTGTTTCTAAGACTGTTTTATCAATTCCGTTCCGCTTGCAT